TTTCCTTTGAAAAACCTTTTGTAACCTTTCTTTTCGATTATAACCGATGGAATCGACCAGTCAGATATATAAAAAATGATCGGTTTGAGAATGCTGTACGAAATGAAATGTCACAATATTTTTTTCATATATGTCCAAGTAATGGAAAACAAAAAATATCTTTTACATATCCACCCAGTTTATCGACCTTTTTAGAAATGGTAGAACAAAAAATTTCTTTGTACACGACAGAAAAAACATCTTCCAAAGACCTGTATAATTATTGGGTTTATACTAATGAACAAAAAAAATGCAACTTGAATAATGAATTAATAAGTCGAATAAAAATTCTAGAAAAAGAAAAGGGATTTCTTGATTTAGATATGCTAGAAAAAAGGACGAGATTGTGTGATGATGAGAATGAACAAGAATACTTACCTAAAATATATGATCCTTTTTTGAATGGACCTTATCGAGGAACAATAAAAAAATTAAATTTACGTGAAATCATGAATGATTTAATACCTTCGACAACGGATTCCATAGAAACTCTTTGGATAAATAAGATTCATGATCTATTTAATGATTCTCGAGAACAGGAAATCAATGAATTATCTTTTGAACACACACAAAGAGCTGAATTAGATTTAGAAAGTCAAGCAGAACCTATATTCGATGTAATTACAACTGATCTAAATGATGTAACAAGAATTAGAAAGAAATCTATTGGAATGGAAAAAATCAGTAAAAGGGTTCCTCGATGGTCATACAAATTGATAGACGATGTCGAAGACGAGGAAGAAGAAAATCAAGAAGAAGAAGAAGATCTTGACATTCTTTCAAGACAAGGCAAGCGTGTGGTAATTTATAGCGATGTTCAGAGTACTAAGTCCAGTGCTAAAAATCAAAATAATAATGATGATAATGATAAAAATGATAATACTAGCATTAGTGATGAAGAAGAGGAAATAGCTTTGACACGTTATCCACAACAATCAGATTTCGACCGGGATCTAATCAAAGGATCCATGCGTGCTCAAAGACGTAAAACAATTATTCGGAAAAGCGTTCAACCACACGTGCATTCTCCACTTTTTTTGGATCGAGGGGACAAAATATTTTATTTTTCATTTTTTGATACTTCTGAAATCATTCATATTTTTAGGAATATTAATCTTTTTAGGAATTGGGTAGGGGAAAACCCGGAATTACAAACTTCTTCTTATTTTGAAGAGGAAAAAGGAGAAGAAAAGGGTTTTTTTGAATTAAAAAAGGAAGAAACAGAAGAAGACAGGAAAAAAAATGCAAAGGAACAAGCGGAAGAGCGACAAATGCTAATAGCAGAAATTTGGGATGCCCTTATATTCACTCAAGCAATAAGAGGTTTTTTGTTACTAACCCAATCTTTTCTTAGAAAAAACGTTATATTACCCTTATTGATAATAGCGAAAAATATTGGTCGTATGTTATTATTCCAATCTCCTGAGTGGTACGAGGATTGGAAGGAATGGCAAAAAGAAATGCATGTTAAATGTACCTATAATGGTGTTCAATTATCAGAAACAGAATTTCCTAAAGATTGGTTAATGGATGGTATTCAGATAAAGATTATATTCCCTTTCCGTCTGAAACCTTGGCGAAAATCTAAAATACGATCTCATCGTAGGGATCAGAAAATAAGTGAAAAAGAGAAAAATTATTTTTTAACAGTCTGGGGAGGGGAAACAGACGTGCCTTTTGGGGATTCCCTAAAACGATCTTCTTTTTTTAAACCTATTTTTCAAGAATTCAAAAAAAAAATGAAAAAAGCGAAAAAACAATTTTTTCAAGTTATAAAGATTTTCAAAGAAAGAATAAAATTCTTCAAAATTTCAAAAGAAAAAACAAGATGGGTCGCCATAATAGTTCGAGTTAAGAACCTAATAATGAAAGAACTTGAAAAAATAAACTCTATTTTTTTATTGAAGAAGGTGAAAGTATATGAAACAAATGAAAACATAAAAAACTCCAATATAAATAATAAAATTATCCATGAATCGCCCATTCAAATTCGATCCACGAATTGTGTAAATGAAAATTATTCACTCATAGAAACAAAAATGAAAGATCTTGCTAATAAGATAATAACAATTAAGGCTCAAATAAAAGGAATCACAAAAGAAAAGAAAAAAGTAGTTATAACTTGTAATGATAAAAATAAAAGATCGGAATCACAAAAGGATATTTGGAAAATATTCAAAAGAAAAAATATCCGATTAATACGTAAATCACATTTTTTTATGAAATCCTTCATTGAAAAAATATACGTGGATATATTACTATGTATTATTAAGATTCCAAAGACCAATGTACAACTTTTCTTTGAATCAACAAAAAAAATTATCAAGAAATCCATTTACAACGCTGAAACAAGCCAAGAAGGGCTTGAGAAATCAAATGAAAATGCAATGAACTTTATTTTGACTACAGAAAAGTCTTTTTCTAATACTAATAAAAATTTTAATATTTATTGTGACTTATCTTCTTTGTCTCAAACATATGTATTTTACAAATTATCACAAAATCAATTACTTAATAATTTTCATTTAAGATCTGTACTTCAATATCACAACACCCGTCCTTTTCTTAGGGATATAATCAAGAATTATTGTATAACACGAGGAATATTTAATTATAAACCAAGTAAGAAAATTAATAAGTCTGGGATGAATAAATGGAAAATTTGGTTAAGGAATCATTATCAATACAATTTATCTCAAACCGAGTGGTCCTACTTAGACTTAGTATCGAAAAAGTGGAAAAATAGAGTCAATCGATATCGTACGATTCAAAATAAAAAGAAAGACTCAATGAAATTGGATTCATATAAAAAAAAACCATTAAGTCATTACATGAAACAAAATTACTATACAGTGGATTTGTTGATGAACCAAAAAGAAAAATTGCAAAAACATTATAGATATGATCTCTTATCATATAAATATATGAATTATGCGAATAGTAAGGACTCATATATTTATGGATCAACGTTACAAGGAAAGGACAAAAAAATTACATATAATTTAAATACACTGGAATCTGAATCACTTTATGAATTAATAAGTATAGCTATTAGTAACTATCTAAAAATTGATAGGAACAAAATTCTGTATAGAAAATTTTTTAATTATAGAATTCTCAATTTTTTTCTTAGAAATAATATTGAAACCTTGACCAATACGTATACCAAGATTCATAAAAATGATAAAAAGGAAACTCAAAATTCTCAAAAAAAATACTTTTTTGATTGGATGGGAATGAATCAAGAAAGGTTACATCCTACCATATCAAATCTAGAACCCTGGTTTTTCCCAGAATTGGGGCTGCTTTTTGAGACGTATAAAAATAAACCGTGGATCATACCAATTAAATTACTTATTTTGCATTTTCCTAGAAATGCAAATATTAGTCAAAGTGAAAAGATTGACATAAAAAAAAATGAAAAACAAAGAAAAGAAGATCTTGTATCAGATCTACGAAAAAAAAATAAAAAGAAAGGTATTAAAGAAGATTACAAAAAAACAAAGATGAAAAAAGGTAGAAAAAAAAAACGTTACAAGAGCAAGAAAGAAGCAGAGCTAGATTTTTTCTTGAAAAAGTATTTTCTTTTTCAATTAGCATGGGAAGAGTGCTTGGATGCAAGAATGATCAATAATATCGAGATATATTGTTTTCTGCTTAGACTGACAGATCTAAACCAAATTGCTATATCCTCAATTCGAAAAGGAGAGATGAATCTGGATACAATGTTGATTCAGAAAGAACAAAATATTACAGAATTGGTAAATAGGGGAATATTTATTATCGAACCAGTTCGCCTATCTATGAAAAAGGATGGAAAAAATATTATATACCAAACCATAAGTATTTCATTGGTTGATAAAAATAAGCACCAAACAAATGGAAAATGCATAATAAAAAATGAATATTATGATTTCCTTGTTCCTGAAAATATTCTATCCCCCAGACGTCGTAGAGAATTGAGAATTCTAATTTGTTTCAATTACCAGAACCAGAATTGGAATGTTGTGGATAGAAATCCACAATTTTGCAATCAAAACAAGATAAAAAACATTAGACAATTTTTGAACGAGGAAAAACATCTTAATACAGAAACAAATAAATTCATTAAATTTAAATTGTTTCTTTGGCCCAATTATCGATTAGAAGATTTAGCTTGTATGAATCGTTATTGGTTTGATACCAATAACGGGAGTCATTTTAGTATGTCAAGAATCCATATGTATCCACGATTCAAAATTAGTTAATAGTATATATTTCTTATGTATATATCGCATGACATATTCAGTATATAAAACCGAAATATATACACATATGCTATAATTCTGGTACACGATACCGATTAAATTACATATCGATTGGATCTAGGAAGAAATTGAAAGAAGATTCTTTTTTTAGATAAAAAAGAATCTTCTTTCATGTTTGTGAATGCATAAATGTATCATCCCCCTTATATCCAAATCAAATTAGAAATTTGATTTGGATATAATATTTTTAAATAAAATAAGAAATAAGAATGAATAAAATAGTGTATATGAAAAAATAGAAAATTTTTGTGTACTAGATTCAAATAACTGGTATAATAATTATTATTATTTTTCCTGATCGGTAAAATCCACAGAAAAAAAAAAAAAAAAATTGTTTTTTATGGTCAAAAATTCATTCATCTCGGCTATTCGACAAGAAAAAGAAAAAAACTGCGGATCTGTTGAATTTCAAATATTTAGTTTCACCGATAAGATACAGAAACTTACTTTCCATTTGGAATTACATAAAAGAGATTTTTTATCGCAAAGGGGTCTACGAAAAATTCTAGGAAAACGTCAACGTCTGCTGAATTATTTGTCAAAAAAAAATCGAGTACGTTATAAAAAATTAATTAGTCAATTAGGTATTCGAGAATCAAAAACCCGTTAATTTTAAGATTGGTTTGAAATTTTTTCTTTAGTTATTAGTTAATAGTTGTTATTAGATTTTTCATTTTGATGAATCTCAGTTTGATAAATTCAGGGAATAATGAATTAAGGAAGAAAAGATATGACTTTACCGGCTACAAGAAAAGATCTCATGATAGTTAACATGGGTCCTCACCACCCATCAATGCATGGTGTTCTTCGACTAATCGTTACTCTCGACGGTGAAGATGTTATTGACTGTGAACCTATATTGGGTTATTTACACAGAGGGATGGAAAAAATAGCGGAAAATCGAACAATTATACAATATTTGCCTTATGTAACACGGTGGGATTATTTAGCCACTATGTTCACAGAAGCAATAACAGTAAATGCACCAGAACGGTTGGAAAGTGTTCAAGTACCTAAAAGAGCCAGTTACATTAGAGTAATTATGCTGGAATTGAGTCGTATAGCTTCTCATTTGTTATGGCTTGGACCCTTTATGGCGGATATCGGTGCACAGACCCCTTTTTTCTATATTTTCAGAGAAAGAGAATTGTTATATGACCTATTTGAAGCTGCTACCGGCATGCGAATGATGCATAATTATTTCCGTATTGGGGGAGTTGCTGCCGATCTACCTTATGGATGGATAGATAAATGTTTAGATTTTTGCGATTATTTTTTAACAGGAATTGTTGAATATCAAAAACTTATTACACGGAATCCTATTTTTTTGGAACGGGTTGAAGGAGTGGGCATTATTGGTGGAGAGGAAGCAATAAATTGGGGTTTATCAGGACCGATGTTACGAGCTTCTGGAATCCAATGGGATCTTCGTAAAGTTGATCGTTATGAGTGTTACAATAAATTTGATTGGGAAGTCCAATGGCAAAAAGAAGGAGATTCACTAGCTCGTTATTTAGTACGAATCGGTGAAATGAAAGAATCTATAAAAATTATTCAACAAGCTCTAGAAGGAATTCCCGGGGGGCCCTATGAAAATTTAGAAGTCCGCCGCTTTGATAGAGCAAAAAATTCTGAATGGACTAATTTTGAATATAGATTTATTTCTAAAAGACTTTCACCCAATTTTGAATTGTCGAAACAAGAACTTTATGTGAGAGTAGAAGCTCCAAAAGGAGAATTAGGAATTTTTTTGATAGGAGACAGTAGTGTTTTCCCCTGGAGGTGGAAAATTCGTCCACCCGGCTTCATCAATTTGCAAATTCTCCCTCAACTAGTTAAAAGAATGAAATTGGCTGATATCATGACGATACTAGGTAGTATAGATATCATTATGGGAGAAGTTGATCGTTGAAATGATAATTGATACGACACAAGTAGAAGTACAAGCTATTAATTCTTTTTCTATATTGGAATCCTTAAAAGACGTCTATGGACTCATATGGATTTTTGTTCCTATTTTCTCCCTTATATTGGGAATCACTATAGGGGTACTAGTAATTGTGTGGTTAGAAAGAGAAATATCCGCAGCAATACAACAACGTATTGGGCCCGAATATGCTGGCCCGTTAGGAATTCTGCAAGCTCTTGCAGATGGGACCAAATTACTTTTTAAAGAAGACCTCCTCCCATCTAGAGGAGATATTCGTTTGTTTAGTGCGGGACCGTCTATAGCGGTCATATCAGTTCTACTAAGTTATTTAGTAATCCCTTTTGGGTCTCGCCTTGTTTTAGCTGACCTCAGTATAGGTGTTTTTTTATGGATCTCTATTTCAAGTATTGCTCCTATTGGACTTCTTATGTCAGGATATGGATCAAACAATAAATATTCTTTTTCAGGTGGTCTACGAGCTGCTGCTCAATCTATTAGCTATGAAATACCATTAACTCTATGTGTATTATCAATATCTCTACGTGTGATTCGTTGAAACATTATTATTTTCCCTCCTCAATAGAAAAAAGTAAAGAAATTGAATATATTGAATGGATATTTTCATTTTTTTTTTTTCATCATTAGGATCGATGAGGTAAATTAGATAGTTATATGAGTAAAATAAAACTGCTTATAAATTTGCAGTAAGAAAGTAAAATCTCATTCTCTATGTACAAGAATAATAAACACAAACAGTGTAAACTGTTTACCCCAAGATTTATATTCTTTGACTAATTATCATATCTTGAAGCGGGTACAAAAGATCGACCATATGGCGTTTCTACTACTGTCTTATATGTATTACCATATCGGGGATCAATCAAAAATCAGTGGACAGTTAGGAATACCAAGGTACACAAAAGATTAGTAATAGAGATAATGTAAGATATCAAAAAAGGGTATTTTTGCATAAAACTTTGTATAAAACGAATCATAATGAGGACTTTAAGTTGGTAGAAATGACCAAGCAGTACTTCCCCACGATTCCGATCTAGAGTATGCTTTTATTCACTGATTAAAGAAATGACTATCAAAAACGAATTAATCCTTTATTTATTTATTTTTTCAGAGTACCCCTTCCTCTGAGACGGAAGAACAGGAATAAAAGAAACGGGATGTAAAAATAATAATAATAAAAGAAAAAAAAAAATCTTTTTTTTTTTTTTTCTTTTTCCCATCCATGTCTATAATCTATATCTTATCAGAAATTTGAAATTTATGCCCAATTCATTCTAATTCTTTATAGTTATAGTTATTGATATAACGAGTATTTTATTGAAGGATTAAGTTATTACCGAACAAAGATAAATTGAAATTCTAATGGATAAGATCAATTCAGAAGCGCCCTTTTATTCTAGCAAACAGAATTTCATTGGTCTAATTTTGGATTCCCGGTGTATATTTACTATTGTATATTTACTATATAAATAATAATAAATAAAGATGCTGAAACTACCGAACAAGTCCTTACATTTATTTGTGACCGTAGAGGAGCCGTATGAAGCTGAGGTCTCATGTACGGTTTTGAAATAGCGATATGAACGGCGACGTTATTATCGACTATGATTATCTAATAGTTTAAGTACAGTTGATATAGTTGAGGCACAATCAAAATACGGTTTTTTGGGGTGGAATCTATGGCGTCAGCCTATAGGGTTTGTAGTTTTTCTAATTTCTTCTTTAGCAGAATGTGAGAGATTACCCTTTGATTTACCAGAAGCAGAAGAGGAATTAGTAGCAGGTTATCAAACAGAATATTCAGGTATCAAATACGCTTTATTTTACCTTGCTTCTTACCTAAATTTATTAGTTTCTTCATTATTTATAACAGTTCTTTACTTAGGTGGGTGGAATTTCTCTATTCCGTATATATCTATTACTGAATTTTTAGGAATAAATAAAATGGACGGGGTCTTTGGAATGACAATCGGGATATTTATTACATTAGCTAAAGCTTATTTGTTTCTGTTCATTCCTATCACAGCAAGGTGGACTTTACCGAGGATGAGAATGGACCAGCTATTAAATCTTGGATGGAAATTTCTGTTACCTATTTCCCTGGGTAATCTATTATTGACAACTTCTTCCCAACTTGTTTCACTATAAATAATATAAAAAAAGAAGAAAATAACGATATTCTAGATTCATAAACAATCCTAAACAAGAGAAAGAAACATAATTTTATTCACGGAGATGCACAATATGTTCCCTATGGTAACCGGGTTCATAAATTATGGTCAACAAACAATACGGGCTGCAAGGTATATTGGTCAAAGTTTCATAATTACCTTATCCCATACAAATCGTTTACCTGTAACTATTCAATATCCTTATGAAAAATCGATCACATCGGAACGTTTTCGCGGTCGAATCCACTTTGAATTTGATAAATGTATTGCTTGTGAAGTATGTGTTCGTGTATGTCCCATAGATCTACCTGTTGTTGATTGGAGATTTGAAAGAGATATTAAAAAGAAACAATTGCTTAATTATAGTATTGATTTTGGGGTCTGTATATTTTGTGGTAACTGTGTCGAGTATTGTCCAACAAACTGTTTATCGATGACTGAAGAGTATGAACTTTCTACTTATGATCGCCACGAATTGAATTATAATCAAATTGCATTGGGTCGGTTACCAATGTCAGTAATTGGAGATTACACAATTCAAACAGTTATGAATTCGACCCAAATCAAAATGGACAAAGATAAATCCCTTGATTCAAGAACGATTACCGATTACTAAGATTTTTTTGATATAAAGAATCTAAGTCTCTTTTATTTTGGTTGGTCAGAAACTAGAAATAATAACTATTCATTGTTGAGAATTACTTTTTGATTGAAACCAAGAATATGTTTTCGTGATGATTTTGAAATAGAAAATTGAAAATCTTTTATTTTTTTTTCTTTCAGATAAAGATAAATTAAAGTTAAGATTAGCCAAAAATTTTAATAACTTTATCTATCTACATTAATCCATATTAAGATTTAATTCAATTAGGAACGTATCGTATAATATAAAGAAAAAATAAGGGTAACACTCTTCTTTTTCCTGAACTATTTAGTAAGATCATGAAATATTTCGACTTATTTATCTGTTATACATAATGGATTTACCTGGACCAATACACGATATACTTGTAGTATTTCTGGGATCGTTTCTTATATTAGGAGGTCTAGGAGTAGTATTATTTACCAATCCCATTTTTTCCGCCTTTTCATTGGGATTGGTTCTTGTTTGTATATCTTTGTTCTATATTCCATCGAACTCCTATTTTGTAGCTGCCGCACAACTCCTTATTTATGTGGGAGCCATAAATGTCTTAATCATATTTGCTGTTATGTTCATGAATGGTTCAGAATATTACAACGATTCCTATCTTTGGACTGTAGGAGATGGGATCACTTCGTTGGTTTGTACAAGTATTCTTTTTTCACTAATTACTACTATCCTAGATACGTCATGGTACGGAATTATTTGGACTACAAGAAAAAACCAGATTATAGAACAGGACCTTATAAGTAACGTTCAACAAATTGGAATTCATTTATCAACAGATTTTTATCTTCCGTTTGAACTCATTTCTATAATTCTATTAGTTTCTTTAATAGGTGCAATTACTATGGCTCGTCAATAATAAATACTTAGAATTAACAAAATTTTTAGAAATTCGAAATCAAATGAAAAAGGAAAACTATTTAGTTTAATTTACTGCCAATACCCTCTTTTTTCTGTAATTGCTCGATTCTAGTCAACCAAATTGGTTGAGTTGTTGTTCATATTGAAACGAATCGAGATTGTTGATGGGGAGTTAGTCGATGATGTTCGAACATGTACTTTTTTTGAGCGTCTATTTATTTTCTATCGGTATCTATGGATTGATCACAAGTCGAAACATGGTTAGAGCACTTATGTGTCTTGAGCTTATACTAAATTCGGTTAATATTAATCTCGTAATATTTTCTGATATATTTGATAGTCGCCAATTAAAAGGCGACATTTTCTCAATTTTTGTTATAGCCATTGCGGCCGCAGAAGCAGCTATTGGACTAGCTATTGTTTCATCGATCTATCGTAACAGAAAATCAACTCGTATCAATCAATCGAATTTGTTGAATAATTAGTCAATAATCAAATAATTAGTATATCATATAAATAAAAATATAATATATATATACAAATTTAAAATTATATCAAAAAAATTATATAATTTTTTTTTTTAGTTTTTTATAGTTTATAGTTAATTTATAGTTATATATATATATAGGAATATATTTCAATATTACTATTGAAATATTGCCAATTTGGTGGCCAATGCGAAGTCACATGTGTGATTCGTATGATCATGGTTTGGTTATTGAAACGGAAATCAAAGTTTCTTGGTTCTTTCTCACGAACAGATTTAGAAATATATTGATTCTTAAGATTTTTTTGATAAATCATTGATTCGTCTGGTTACAATATGAATAAAAAATTCGTTTACTACCAATTTTCCTTTACCAGATCGAAAATTTTTTATGTTCAAAACAGGAATTTATAGACCCCATGTCGCATTCAGTAAAAATTTATGATACATGTATAGGGTGTACTCAATGTGTACGAGCCTGCCCCACAGATGTATTGGAAATGATACCTTGGGACGGATGTAAAGCTAAGCAAATTGCTTCTGCGCCAAGAACCGAGGATTGTGTAGGTTGTAAGAGATGTGAATCCGCTTGTCCAACAGATTTTTTGAGTGTACGTGTTTATTTATGGCATGAAACAACTCGCAGCATGGGTCTATCTTATTGATACGTTATAAAAAACTCCATTTGAATCATTTGATTCCTTTTTACCGAGAAAAACCCGTACTCGAGAAAATCTATTATTTCGAGCACGGGTTTTTTGGTCAAAACGCATCTTGTCTTTATCACGAATTATTTTCCTTGGTTAACAATACTTGTAGTTTTGCCGATATTCGCGGGTTCTTCAATTTTTTTTCTCCCCCATAGGGGAAATAAGGTATTTCGTTGGTATACTATATGTATTTGCTTGTTGGAGCTCCTTCTAACAACTTATGTGTTCTGTTATCATTTCCAATTGGACGATCCATTAATTCAACTGGAAGAGGACTTTAAATGGATAAATATTTTTGATTTTCACTGGAGACTAGGAATCGATGGACTTTCCATAGGACCCATTTTACTAACAGGATTTATCACTACTTTAGCAACTTTAGCTGCTTGGCCCATTACTCGAAATTCGCGATTGTTCTATTTCCTGATGTTAGCAATGTACAGTGGTCAAATAGGATTATTTTCTTCTCGAGACGTTTTACTTTTTTTCATCATGTGGGAGTTAGAATTAATTCCTGTTTACTTACTTTTATCCATGTGGGGCGGAAAGAAACGTTTGTACTCGGCTACAAAGTTCATTTTGTACACTGCGGGGGGTTCCATTTTTCTCTTAATAGGAGTTCTAAGTATGGGTTTATATGGTTCCAAGGAACCGATATTAGATTTTGAAAGATTAGCTAATCAATCATATCCTGCGACATTGGAAATAATATTATATTTGGGCTTTCTTATTGCTTATGCTGTCAAATTGCCGATTATACCCTTACATACATGGTTACCAGATACTCACGGAGAAGCGCATTACAGTACATGTATGCTTCTAGCCGGAATCTTATTAAAAATGGGAGCATATGGATTGATTCGGATCAATATGGAATTATTACCGCACGCCCACTCTATATTTTCTCCTTGGTTGGTGATAGTAGGGACAATACAAATAATTTATGCAGCTTCAACTTCTCTTGGCCAACGCAATTTAAAAAAGAGAATAGCATATTCTTCCGTATCTCACATGGGTTTTATAATTATAGGAATTGGTTCTATAACTGACATGGGACTGAACGGAGCCATTTTACAAATACTTTCTCATGGATTTATTGGTGCTGCACTTTTTTTCTTGGTAGGAACGAGTTGTGATAGAACATGTCTTGTTTATTTCGACGAAATGGGAGGTATATCTATCCCAATGCCAAAAATATTTACCATGTTTAGTAGTTTCTCGATGGCTTCTCTTGCATTGCCAGGAATGAGTGGTTTTGTTGCGGAATTAATAGTATTTTTTGGAATAATTATTAGCCCCAAATATCTTTTAATGTCCAAAATGCTAATTACCTTTGTAATGGCAATTGGAATAATATTAACTCCTATTTATTTATTATCCATGTTACGTCAGATGTTCTATGGATACAAACTATTCAATGTTCTAAACTCCAATTTTTTGGATTCTGGGCCACGAGAACTATTTATTTCGATTTGTATCTTTTTACCCGTGATAGGAATTGGTATTTATCCTGATTTCGTTCTTTCGCTGTCACTTGACAAGGTACAAGCTATCCTATCTAATTATTTTCATAGATAGTTTTCATTAATGAGATAGAAAGCAAATTCTAAGACTTTGCTTTTTTTTTGAATTTGAATATTTTTCACATTTGATGTACAATGCAAAAATAAAGTAAATTCGAATTGTAATAAGATGTATTCCGAGTTTTTGAGAACCTTTGAATATGATTCCTTGTGATTCAAGTTATTCAAAAGGTTCTCAAAAACTTGCACTTATATATGGGATGATCTTCTTAATGTATTCCTTTATTCAATTAGATGTTCATGTGAATGAACCATAACTATGTAGACCTATTCCTAATAAATTGATCCCAAAATAGCATATCCAAATTATAAGAAATCCTATAGAAGCTACAAGTGCCGATTTTGTACCTTGCAAATTTTGATTTGTTCTAGTGTGTGAATAAATTGCGAATATGGTCCAAGTAATAAATGCCCAAGTTTCTTTGGGGTCCCAATTCCAATAAGATCCCCATGCTTCGTTAGCCCATACTGCTCCAGAAAGAATGCCTATGGTTAAAAAGATAAATCCTAAACTAATGACACGATAACCCCAATAATCCAAACGTTGAGTTAATTGATATTTGTAATAATTTCGGAATGAAAGAAAAGAAGTGTATTTATTAAAAACACTTTTTTTTTCGTTCCAGTATTCGATCTTGCCAAAGAAAAATGACTTAATTAAGAAAATTTTGCTTTTACGAAAAATATCGATGTTATTTCTAAATGTAATGACTAGAAAAGCAACTGATAATAAAGACCCACACAAAAGAGCTGCATAACTCAATAACATCATACTTACATGCATCATTAACCACTGAGATTGTAGAGCAGGTACTAATATTGACGATTGATGCATTTCACTTGAAAGACCCGATGTGGCGAAACCTTGGGTAAAAATAGCACTTGGGGTGGTTATTGCGCTTAAATCATTTTTATGATTCCATATCTTGGAAATCATATGAATAATGGAAAAACTCCACGAAAGGAAGATTAATGACTCGTATAAATTACTTAAAGGAAAATGTCTTGAAGAAATCCAACGAATAACTAATAATCCTGTTATAGAGAAAAAAGTAACTATTATTCCCTTTTCTGATGAATTATGCAACCCCCGGATTTCGGGGATTAATAGAGTCATTAAATGAATCGTAATCACAATTGAAATCATCGAAAAAGAGAAATGAGTTAATATATGTTCTAACGTCACAAATATCATACAAAAAGGTCCCATTACAGAATTGAGATCGGGAATTAAATACATTATAGGATCCATTGTATTCCTTTTAGAATATGCCGCCACTCGGACTCGAACCGAGATGCTTTAGCACTGCTTCCTAAGAGCAGCGTGTCTACCGATTTCACCATAGCGGCTTACTTGAAATAATAATAGTCAATTCATGTTGAATCGTCTAGATCTAGATTCAACGATTCAATATAGTTTAGGAAACATTCGAACTGATGAATAAGAGTTTTTTGAAATTCATCTTTCAATTTTCATCAAAAAATTTTAGTCTGTATCATTATAAATTCAATTTTAACAATCCACTTTATTTATATAGTAATTATATACTAAGTTATTCCGAAGTACTTGAAACTTTCAAGTTTTTTGGTCGAGATAGAAATTCAGAATTATCCCCCTTTTTTCTATTTTTTTCTTTATTTTGAATCTGCAAAATCAGATAAGATAAATGAAAAAAAAAAAAAAGAAAAGTTTCATCACAATTTTCTTTTCACAATAGAAGAATAAAGATTCTTCTATTGTGAAAAGAAAATTAATAGGAAAAAAGCCATCTCATAAAAATAAAAACTAGAATGAAAAAATTATAATAATAATAGTAATATTTAGGACTAGACCGAGTGTACAGAGAAATTCTTATTATACATATCATAGACACTAAGTCTAACTAATCTTGAGGAGTTTAATACACTTGTTAATGGGAATTATTCATATTCTAAAATTAGAAGTTTTTATAGCCATGAAAATTCAGATTATTCCACGATTTTCTTACCTGTTGTTTGTTGCACAAAAAAACTTTTTGAATCTCCGGTAGAAACTGACTTTGCTAAGGAAAAAGCTTTTATTGCAGCTAAATTTCCTTTTTTTTTCCAAATATTTCTACGAATACGTTTTTTTGATATAGAAGTACGTTTTTTTGGAACTGCCATTAAAAAAAAATTGTATTGTTGTATGTGAAAGACATGTACTGCTCAAAATAGATCATTCTTTTTAGGCATTTTCTATACTCAATTCCGTCAATAATAGTAACATACAAATATATTATTTATATATATATAAATATATAATATTTATATATAAATATATAATATACACATATGTCACATAGAAAATGAAAAAGAAAAAAGTTAAAATTTGAAAACAAATTTTTTTGACTATTCTAATTGAATAAGCTCATAGTGCCATGTCTATAATTTAAGTTCAAACTTTAACTACAACTGGCAATAGTTAATATATTAAACAAGACATTCCATTACCTAAGAAGAACTTAAATTTTTAGTTATTTTTTATTTCAATTCTATATGAAGTAAGGAAGATTATAAGAGCTTTCTTATTAGATTGGAACCTAATTAATTAATTCCACAAAAAATTAGGTAATTACTACAAAAAAAAAAAATGCACTAGAATAATTAGGTCTTTTTTTTTTGAGTTGATTTATTGATGGATACTATGATCCATACTGTACTGTTTTGGTATAATTTTTTTTTTACTTAACTATAGACTATAGTATATGATATGGTTACATATTGCTAAAATGGAATAGTAATATAGTCGTAGAATGATTCAAAATATCATATTTCCAATTTTAATTTAATAAATACTTTTTTTAGTTAATTAAAATTAATAACTAAGTAATTATTCGTACTTAACTATTCGGTCATATCATTTGCCCAACCAATTGTGTAACTTTTTGAATATTTCCAATATCTAAGATTTACTACAAATCAGAAGAATTTGAAATTAATAAATATTTGAGGTTTTTATATCTTTTTTGTTCATTGAAAATTGTTCCTTTCGAAAGCGATAAGAATCGGTGAATCGGAAAAATTATAAGAAAAAAAAAAATGAGAATTTGTTTTTTTTTTATGGAGCATACATATAAATATGCATGGATAATACCTTTTCTTCCATTTCTAGTTACAATGTTAATAGGATTTGGACTTTTGCTTATTCCTGCAACAACCAAAAATATTCGTCGTATGTGGGCTTTTTTGAGTATTTTGATGCTAAGTATAGCTATGGTATTTTCGGTCAATCTGTCTATTCAGCAAATAAACGGAAATATTATCTATCAATATCTATGGTCTTGGACTGTCAATAATGATTTTTCTTTAGAGTTTGGACATTTGATTGATCCACTTACTTCTATTATGTCAATATTAATTACTACCGTTGGAATCATGGTTCTTATTTATAGTGATAATTATATGTCTCATGACCAAGGATATTTGAGGTTTTTTGCTTATATGAGTTTTTTCAATACTTCTATGTTGGGATTAGTTACTAGTTCTAATTTGATACAAATTTATATTTTTTGGGAACTTGTAGGAATGTGTTCGTATCTACTAATAGGTTTTTGGTTCACACGACCAATTGCAGCAAGTGCTTGTCAAAAGGCTTTTGTAACCAATCGTATAGGGGATTTTGGTTTATTATTAGGAATTTTAGGACTTTATTGGATAACCGGTAGTTTAGAATTTCGGGATTTGTTCGAAATAGTTAATAACTTGGTTCATAATAATGGAATAGATCCTTTATTTGCTACTCTGTGTGCTTCTTTTTTATTCCTCGGTGCAATTGCTAAATCTGCGCAATTCCCTCTTCACATATGGTTACCTGATGCTATGGAAGGACCCACTCCTATTTCGGCTCTTATACATGCTGCTACTATGGTAGCAGCGGGAATTTTTCTTGTAGCTCGGCTTTTTCCTATTTTTATAGTTATACCTTACATAATGAATTTCATTTCTTCAATAGGTGTAATAACAGTATTATTAGGAGCTACTTTGGCTCTTGCTCAAAGAGACATTAAAAGAGGTTTAGCTTATTCTACAATGTCTCAATTGGGTTATATTATGTTAGCTCTGGGTATAGGTTCTTATCGAGCCGCTTTATTCCATTTGATCACTCATGCCTATTCGAAAGCTTTATTATTTTTGGGATCTGGATCTATTATTCATTCAATGGAACCCATTGTTGGATATTCGCCGAATAAAAGTCAAAATATGGTTCTTATGGGCGGTTTAACAAAATATGTTCCAATTACAAGAATTTCTTTTTTATTAGGTACATTCTCTCTTTGTGGTATTCCACCTCTTGCTTGTTTTTGGTCCAAAGACGAAATTCTTAATGATAGTTGGTTGTATTCACCAATTTTTGCAATAATAGCTTCTTTCACAGCAGGATTAACTGCATTTTATATGTTTCGGATGTATTTACTTACCTTTGATGGACATTTACGCATTCACTTTCAAAATTACAGTACTACTAAAAATAGTTCTTTCTATTCAATATCTTTATGGGGAAAAGAAGCACCAAAAGCAGTCAATAAAAATTCATTTTTATCAACTTTATCAACAACGAATAAGAATAATAAGGTCTCCTTTTTTTCAAAAGATACATATCAAATCAATGATAATGTAAAAAAAAGAATACGAAATTTTAGTACTTACTTTAGAAGTAAATACACTTATACCTATCCTCACGAATCGGACAATACTGTGTTATTTCCTTTGCTTGTATTGGGATT